TGCCCAAAAGTAAACCAACCCCTTGGACTGCTACGAAAAACCCCATCGGATTTCAAAGTAGCACGATCTAATTCAAAAATTTCACCCAATTGAGCACGTCTAGCATATTTTTTCACAGTCGCAGGATCACTATAACTGACTCCATTGAGTTCACCGCCATAGAACTCAACAGTTACACCGACTTGTTCAACACTATACTTCGATTCCGCTCTTCGAAAAGGAACATCGGCTCTAACAATTCCGTCTCCGTCTACCAAAACAACCGGAAATGTTTCAAAAAAAGTTGGCATACGTCGTACAAAAAGTTCGCGCCCTTCTTTATCTTTAAAAATAGGGTGTCCTAACCACCCAACAGCTATTCCATCTCCGTTGTCCATGGAACCCGCTCGGAATAATCCACCTTTTGCGGGATTATTACCGATGTAATCATAAAAAGCTAATTTTTCAGGAATTTTAGACCAAGCTTCTGATAAACTTTGATTTTCGGCTAGCCCCGCACCAACTCTTCGATAGATTTCTTGCTGGAAGTATCCCTGATCCCATTGATAACGAGTGGGCCCAAATAATTCAATCGGGGTAGTTGCTGAACCATACCACATAGTTCCAGCAACAACAAAAGCTGCAAAAAAGACAGCAGCGATACTACTCGAAAGGACGGTTTCAATATTTCCCATACGTAATCCTTTGTATAGACGTTGGGGCGGACGAACACTAAGATGGAATAGGCCCGCTAATATGCCCAATGTACCTGCTGCAATATGATGAGAGGCTATTCCGCCCGGAACAAAAGGATCAAACCCTTCGACACCCCACGCAGGATTGACAGGTTGTACCCTTCCGGTTAATCCATAAGGATCGGATACCCATATTCCCGGGCCATACAATCCTGTTACATGAAATGCGCCAAAACCAAAGCAACCCAACCCTGCGAGAAATAAATGAATTCCAAAAATCTTCGGCAAATCCAAAGAAGGTTTTCCTGTACGTTCATCACAAAATATTTCTAGATCCCAATACACCCAATGCCAGATAGCTGCTAAGAAGCACAATCCAGAAAACACAATATGTGCTCCGGCCACACCTTCGTAACTCCAAATACCCGGATTCGTTATAGTCCCTCCTGTGATACTCCAACCTCCCCATGAATTGGTTATTCCTAAACGAGTCATGAAAGGTATAACGAACATACCTTGTCTCCACATTGGATCAAGAACAGGATCAGAGGGATCAAAAACTGCTAATTCGTATAGGGCCATTGAACCGGCCCAACCAGCAACTAGAGCTGTATGCATTATATGAACAGAAAGCAAACGACCGGGATCATTCAATACAACGGTATGAACACGATACCAAGGCAAACCCATGGAAATACCCCTTTATCAACGAAAAATAGACACTATGTAACTTTATTGCACTGAAAAAAACTATGCTATGGACCTCCCCTTTTGAGGGGATTATCTTGGCGAAAGGATGAATATTTGGTCTATTCTTTTAGTAATAACGGAACAATTCGATTCTATTCGTAGGAACAAAAAGAAGCAGATCTATTCTATACTCGATAAGTACCAATACGCAATGGTGGATGGGAATTGATCCTATTTTATATGAGTGAATGTATACATATTTGTTCATCATTCAAAAGAGCTCTTCGGAATAATTTTCCTTTATTCATTCTGTCTTCCTTTTTTAGGAACTTATTCAATCTATGTATAAAATATGCTAAAAGATAAAATCTGATAAAGGCCCATCTTATTTATTAAGACAATAAACCCGTTGTTACGCTTCCACATCAAAGTGAGCTATAGTACTTAATTCTTTTTTCTTTGCTTTAATGCCTATTGGTGTTCCAAAAGTACCTTTTCGAAGTCCTGGAGAGGAAGATGCATCGTGGGTTGACGTATAGTGCGACTTGTCAGATATATTTGGTCATATGGTATTTCCCCGTTCTCTCCCCCGATCGAGATATCCTCTCTTTCGCCCAAGACAGATTGATTGAATTATCAAAAATTTGGAGCGTGAAGTGCAATTAGAGTTATTTTTTGGGGGGTATCCAGATTAATATTATCAATTAGAATAATTTATGGTTTTCTTAGTTGTACTAATAAAATGAAGTATCCAGGCTCCGCTTAGAAAAAACTCAATTTGGAATCTATCTATTCTATGATTACTACTTATATCATATTCTATATTATAAATTATAAATAGCATTGATATAAAACTGTTAATCAATCAAGTAATATGATGAATACGTTGGTTGAATATTTCATGAAATAAATTGAAAAAAAAAACGAAGTCGTAGCAAAAATACATGCTATTGGGGCATTTATCCTATATGTGCAAATCCAAATCGGGCAGATCTTTACTCGGAGTAGAGCATAAACCTAAAAGAATTGAAGAAGACCATTCGGGAACAAGAAAATGACATCGCAATTAAAATTTGATCTCGATGAAACAATACATCAATGAAAAGTTAGTTCGATAAATTACAAATTTAATGAATTGGTTTTTTATTTATTGAAATTTATAGTATAGATAAACGACCGCGGGCCAAAGGACAAAACTCACCTTTCTTGAAAAATGGAAGGGAAGAAAAAGCCCTTTCATTAGAAGTTAGAAAGAGTCCTCTAAAGAAGGCTAGAATCTAAACATTGATTCTTTTTTTCGCTATTTTTTTTTTGAACCGTATGCATCAAAAGGTGCCCGTACGGTTCTTGAGGGATACAATTTTATCCTAATCAACCGACTTTATCGAGAAAGATTACTTTTTTTAGGCCAAGAGGTTGATAGCGAGATCTCGAATCAACTTATTGGTCTTATGGTATATCTCAGTATAGAGGATGATACCAAGGATCTGTATTTATTTATAAACTCTCCCGGTGGATGGGTAATACCCGGAGTAGCTATTTATGATACTATGCAATTTGTGCGACCAGATGTACAGACAATATGCATGGGATTAGCCGCTTCAATGGGATCTTTTATTCTGGTCGGCGGAGAAATTACCAAACGTCTAGCATTCCCTCACGCTCGGCGCCAATGAGTTTTTTTTTTTTTTTGAGAGACAAAAAAGAAAACTATGCCTTCGCCATATAAAATATGAATATTAAGCAATAATAGCATGGCACTTTGAATTCGATATGAGAATTTTGTTTCTTGGTTTTTTTTTTCTAAACCATTAGATTATGTATCGAAAGAGTAGTATGAGATAAAAGGCATTTTCCGATTTTAGCTGATTTATCGGAGGCCTCTTTCAGCGTCACAAACTTTTTTGTTTTCACGACGGAAGGCTCTTAACAATATTTCTGTTATGAAAGAATACGAAATATTTATTGATATTTATAAATAGGAAAAAAAAGAAACTTTGGGATTGCTGAATAACAAACGAAATAATAAAGCAACGGAACCATCATAGTATTTTTAACTTACTAAAAAAAAAGGAAGGGTGGTTATTGGATCATTTACTCCTCTGGGTCTGATAGATCATCTATTTTCTTCGATGGAAGGTAAAAATGAATTCCATTGTGGAGCCGTATGCAATGCACAAAGGATGCCTGTACGGTTGTTAATCCTATCTTTTTTGACTCATCATGATCATGGGAGATAGAGAAAACCATTTATTAAATCATCAGGGTAATGATCCATCAACCTGCTAGTTCTTTTTATGAGGCACAAACGGGAGAATTTATCCTGGAAGCGGAAGAACTACTGAAGCTGCGCGAAACCATCACAAGGGTTTATGTACAAAGAACAGGCAAACCCTTATGGGTTGTATCCGAAGACATGGAAAGGGATGTTTTTATGTCAGCAACAGAAGCCCAAGCTCATGGAATTGTTGATCTTGTAGCGGTTGAATAAAAAATAGCAGGGATTTCACGCACAAATCCGAAATTTTAGATTTTATCTTCTTACTGGGGGTTAATATAATATTTTCTATTACTATTAATATAGAATATTAATATAGAATATTAATATAGAATATAGAAGTAATTCATAATCATCCGGTTAGGATTGATCTAAACCAACTCATTATGTATACAATTCAACATGCCAACTATTAAACAACTTATTAGAAACACAAGACAGCCAATCAGAAATGTCACCAAATCGCCCGCCCTTCGGGGATGCCCTCAGCGTCGAGGAACATGTACTAGGGTGTATGTGCGACTCGTTCAGACCATGGACCGGGACAAAAGAAAGTACAAAATTTTTCCCGTATCAGTGATCAGTCCCAGTGAATAGGATAGAATGAATGGAAGAACTCCGTTCACTACCTAAAAAAAGATTTATCGTATCCTTTTTTTATCATATCCTTTTATTGTGTATCAAATTTATGGTTTCTATTGGTGCAAATCCAATCACCTCAATTTTAGATAAGAAAGAATTCCCCATTGGTAACAAATGCTTATCCATTAAGCGGAGGAAATCCTATTTAACGGAAAGATTATGGCCTTATTCTTCCAAGAACGGACTAAGAGGGTCAGCTACCCCAACTAATCTTCATAATTAAATACCGTTACTGTATAGGTGGATCTCGTTGTGAAAGACCGATTACTAGTTAATTCATGGGTAGAGCCAAAGAGGGTGAACTGTACAAGTTAACAATAACATTGATGAAATAAAAGAAGGAGCTCCGGTGTATAGAGAGGACCTCACCGTTTAAGAAGTAACCATAGAAACGAAGGAACCCACTATTTCTTTATCCATTTCTATTTTTGTTTTTTTTTTTTTGATACCTAGTATCAATACAATTTCTTATTTTAAAGTGAAGAGAACAAAAAAAGAAATCGTGGTCGGGAAGGTTATAGTAGCAAAAGCCATTGGAATTTTTATTTTATACATTGGAAAAATACGTTTTGTTATTAATAGACTAGGAAAAGAGAAAGGAATAACTGAAAGAAAGGAAATCAATTAGTTATTCATCAAAGTTTCATTTATTCAATGACTAGAATTAAACGAGGATATATAGCTCGGCGACGTAGAACAAAAATTCGTTTATTTGCATCAAGCTTTCGAGGGGCTCATTCAAGACTTACTCGAACTATTACTCAACAGAAAATAAGAGCTTTGGCTTCAGCTTATCGAGATAGAGGTAGGCAAAAAAGAAATTTTCGACATTTGTGGATCGCTCGAATAAATGCAGTAATTCGATATAATAATAATAATAAGGTATACGACAGTTATAGTAGATTCATACACAATCTGTACAAGAGGCAGTTGCTTCTTAATCGTAAAATACTTGCCCAAATCGCTATATTAAATAGGAATTGTTTTTATATGATTTCCAATGAGATTATAAAATAAGAAGATTGGAAAGAATCCAGCGGAATGCTTAAAATGGAGTTTTCTGGAGAATGAACTCCAAGAAGGTAGAGTAGAAATTAGTATGATAAAATATGATAATATGATAAAGTGGTCAAAATGAGCAAATATGTTCAATAAAAAAAAGATTTATTCTTCTTCCCCTATTCTTTTTTTTTTTCTTACGACACGACAATCAAATCGATATTTTCGGATTTTTCGAACAAAACATCAATCTGCGGTTAAGTTTGGATTATAATTTGAATTCAATTGAAGAGTAAGCCTATTTATTCCTGGTTCTAAGACCAATAGTTCTAGTGGTCGACTCGCTTGTTTCAAATTGTTTCTCATTATTAAGAAAAGGTAACAAAGATAAAATACGAGCTTGTTTTATAGCAATAGTAATTAAGCGTTGCTGTTTTAAGGTCAATCTATTTACCCGTCTAGATAATATTTTTCCTTGTTCACTAATAAATCGACTAATTAAACTCATGTTTCTATAATCAATTCGATCCCCCGATTGAATCGGGGGCAAACGCCTACGAAAAGATCGTTTGGATTTAAGAAGGAGTCGCTTGGATTTATCCATGGTTTGTTTATTCCTTATCCCTAAAATCCTATTTCGATCAGATCTAAAATGATTTAGAATTAAGAAATAGGATTTGGTTTGTTTATATTTAAATCTAAAATATGTCTAATATATGTAATTTTTCATCTTCCTTGGATTGAAAAAGGGTGACACACAGACGATCGGTTCGATCTATTTCTTTATCTCCCCATGAATCGTATGTTTGTAACAACGGGGACAGAATTTTCTCAATTCCAATCGACTAGGCGTATTGTGTCGATTCTTTTGAGTAATATATCTGGAAATCCCGCTTGATTCCTTATTAACACCGTTTCGAACACAACGAGTACATTCCAAAATAACAGTTACTCGGGCATCTTTACCCTTGGCCATGAACCTCCCTTGGATTTTTGATTCACGCAACTCGTCCATTTTCCGATCCAAAATGAAGAAAAGAAGAAAGAAAAAAAGAGAAGTTGGTAACTCGAAATAAAATTATTAAAAATTTCGTTGCAATCAAATATAGTAATACAATGATTTCTAAATTTAGAATCGCAGTACAGTTTTTCATTTAAGTATCTTGTATGATATTGTTGCCCTAGCCATCACATTTTCATTTCCGTTCTCACTCTTTTATTAATTCAATTCGAACCCGGCACCGAGTCCGAGTTTGACTGAAGTTGAATCCACTTTTATTCTTTCTCTTTTCTAACTTATTCTAAGTCTAAAAACTCTAAAAAAAAGAAGGGGAAGGGGATTAGTCCCAGATATTTGATTGTTTTTCTAATCTTCTTCACCCCTTCCCAAATCAATAACTAGAATGAAAAAAATGGAAATACCAACGCATCCGGGAATAAACGATTGATCTCTATTAATAGACCCGCTAAAGCCCCGAACCATAGAGTACTTACTACCGGTGCCACGGAGAGATATGTTTTTAGATCTCGCATTTTAAACCCTCCTACTTTATAGGAATTTGTAATACATAATGGTATTACATACCATCAGATGTATATATAGTTAATAACAGCTTGTATTGTCCGCGGAATTCCTAATTCAAATTGAACTGTACAACAGTTCAATTCGGTAGATATTCCCTTTATTTATTAAAAAAAATATGTCGCTTTCCGCCCACCAAATATTCATTTTTCTTTACGGCAGATTTCATATTTATTATTTCATACGTATATAAGTCTTTTTATTATATTTTATATATGTTATATGATATGAGACAAAAAAGAAGAAATGGCAAGATAATTTGTGTATACCAATGGAGGAAATAAATAAAAAATGTGGAAAACAAGACAGGGATTCTCTACAATGACACTGTAGACCAATTGAAAGGGATGTAGCGCAGCTTGGTAGCGCGTTTGTTTTGGGTACAAAATGTCACGGGTTCAAATCCTGTCATCCCTACCTATTACTTATCTTCTGAACAGTAACGAGGAATCAATTGAGATCCATAAAAATTGAACATATATATACGGAATCAATCCTTTTTTATTGAATTTTATGATATTCTATATGATAATATATGTATGCAAGATATATTAGGGTTGCATTTTGTTTGATAATAAAACGCTCTTAGTTCAGTTCGGTAGAACGTGGGTCTCCAAAACCCGATGTCGTAGGTT